TCTTTGTTTGATCCCTATTTTTTTTTATTCTTCATTACAGATTTATTATCGTTATCGTTTCTTTCATCTATCGGGTCCTCCCGGGTAGGCGCGAATTCTCCCAATTTGTGACCTTTCATAGAATCTGTTATATAAATAGGTATATGTTCCTTTCCATTATGAATACCGATTGTATGGCCAACCATTGAGGGTATAATAGTTGATGCCCGAGACCAAGTGACTATTAGTTCTCTCTCCTCCCCCTTTTTGATTTTTTCAAATGTTTCCGATAAATGCTTAGCTACAAATCTTTTCTTTACTACAATTCTTTCTTTGACAATTCTTTCTTTGACAATCCTTTTTTTGACAATCCTTTTTTTGACAATCCTTTTTTTTTCACCTATCACAGCTGATTACTCCTTTTTTTGCATGGAAAAGATTCATTGTCATTCTATGTCCAATAGAATGATCTAAGTATCGAGGTCAGAATCAATACAATAATTCGGAATGGAAAAAAGACAAAATACTTTCTTTAGCTAGATAAGGGGCGGATGTAGCCAAGTGGATCAAGGCAGTGGATTGTGGATCCACCATGCGCGGGTTCAATTCCCGTCGTTCGCCCATCCCATTATTTCGAATTCCAAAAATTCGATTTGGAATATTCCTATTTACGGCGACGAAGAATCAAGCTATCACTATATTTTCTCCTTTTCCTACTTCTTCTTCCAAGCGCAGGATAACCCCAAGGAGTTGCGGGTTTTTTTCTACCAATTGGGGCTTTTCCTTCACCGCCCCCGTGTGGATGGTCCACAGGGTTCATAACTACTCCTCTTACCACAGGACGCTTACCTAGCCAACACTTCGATCCAGCTCTACCCAAACTCTTGAGCTTCGCCCCAACATTACCCACTTGTCCGATTGTTGCTAAGCAGTTTTGGGATATCAAACGAACCTCCCCAGATGGTAATCTTAATGTGGCTGATTTACCCTCTTTTGCAATCAGTCTCGCTACAGCACCTGCTGCTCTAGCTAATTGTCCGCCTTTTCCATGTGTGAATTCTATGTTATGTATGGCCGTGCCTAAAGGCATATCGGTTGAAGTAGATTCTTCTTTTTTATCAAAAAAACCCCTTCCCAAACTGTACAAGCTTCTTACAAAGCATACGGCTTTCTAGATGTATATGATGATATAGAAAAAAATAGATCTTTTCATCGTATAATGAAGTATCACATGAATGGATATAGAGGAATCCGAATCTGATGAATCATTCATGTTATCATCTTCTACACCCTAGGTCTCTCCGTTCCGTCATCTGGCTTATGTTTCTCATGTAGCATTCAGACCGAATGACTCTATCAAATTACGTCGATACTTCCACATATTACGGGTAACGTAGGAGACATCTCTTCGGTGGATCTTCATTACCACTGCTTAGCTTTCAATTCGCCTCTGACCATCAAATGAAATGTGAATAACCCTCCTCTCTTTGAAAGAAGGTGCGCTTCCAGTTCTGTGCGTGCTTCAAACAGTTTTCTCCATATTACCATATCTCGAGAGTCAATAATTTTCTATGAGAAACTACTGAACTCAATCACTTGCTGCCGTTACTCAACAGTTTTCTGTTGAGGTCTATTCCATAGAGGTACTCCAATTGGATCAGTGATCGATTTATAGGTTTTGTCGTAAACCTAATTGGTTACTTCCAATTACGTAAATCAATAGTTCAAACCGCACTCAAAGGTAGGGCATTTCCCATTGATATAAAAGCTTCTGTACCAGAAGCAATGGTATCTCCAATTCTAGCTCCTCTGGGATGTAAAATATATCTCTTCTCACCATCCCCGTAGTGTATAAGACAAATGTATGCATTTCGATTAGGGTCGTATTCTATGGTTACGATTCTACCAGATATGCTTTTTTGATTCCGTCGAAAATCGATTCGACGGTATAAGCGCTTATGACCCCCCCCTCTATGCCTTACGGTAATGATTCCTCTGGCATTACGACCTTTACTACAATGATGTCGTCCATAGATCAATTTATTTCGTGGATTGGATTTCATTTGACTGTCTACGGCTCCTTTGCGTGTGCTCGTACTTGAGATTTTGTATAAATGGATCGCCATGTTATTAAGTATTTTTCTTGAAGTTCTTTTCTCTAGAAGAGGTGGAATAGAATAACCCGGTGCAAGCGGAATGATCATACGCCTCTAATGCATTGTATGTCCCATAATAAGTGCCCCTCTTTCGGGGTAGAAGATGACTATTCATAGCTATTACCTTAACAAGAAGAGTTCGACCCAATCCTTGATTTCTGTCTTTGTTGATCCTGATTCGACATTAGAAGTATACAAGGTCTTCAAGTTCAATTTGTCATTGTTGAACAAATGCTTATCTACTTCTCCTTCCTCTCGGTATCTTTCTGAGAATTTCTTCTTTATATTTGACGAGAGTCAAAATAGTCAAATTCTTGATCCTCTCAAAAATCCATTATTGTCTAAGAAATATCGACATTCCCATTTTCCAGATTGTTCAAAATCTTCTATGTGGATCTAAGAATCTCATATCAATAGAAACCATCTTCTCATCCGTAGGACTCCAAGTACCCGAATCAATCAAAGATTCGATTCGATCGAAACTCTCCATTGGTAAATGAAATGCACAATGTTGACAAATATATTTGTTTTTTTGCGCATATTTTTTGTAAATGGATGTCTCACAATTTTCACAATAAGTCTGTAAATGAGCGTATGGCCCAAATACATCGTCTTGATTTTGATATTTAATGAAAGATTGATTCTTCCCGAAGACTTTTTCCTGTAACTACTGCATATTTGATTCCATCCATAAATCCATTTTCTTACCTATGAGTTTCAGTATCGATCAGAATCCTAGTTCTTACTCTTCCTATGTTATGGTATGAATATACTATACCAATTAATTCGTTATGTATGGATGAGGAGATCCCATTGATAGAGAGCCAATTCCGATAGACTTTTTGAACGTTCCCATTAGCGTGCATCCAGTAGGAATTGAACCTACGAATTTGCCAATTATGAGTTGGGCGCTTTAACCATTCAGCCATGGATGCTTAACATAATAGGTATATTAAGATTATTGATCATAATCTCAACATTGGATCAAGAACGGGGTCAGAGAGAGCTAATTCGTCTAAAGCCATCGAACCGGCCCAACCAGCAACTAGAGTTGCTTTCATTATATAAAAAGAATAAAAAGAAAGCAATCGACCGCGATCATTCAATACGACAGTATGAACACGATACCAAGGTAAACCCATGGAAATATCCCTTTATCAAAGAGAAATAGAAACTATGTCACTTTATTTTATCAAAATTCAGAAGACTCTATAATGGGTACCTAAACTTTTGATACTGTGTACCTAAACTTTTTTTCAGTAGATTCTGTGGGTTCATTTTGATTTCATCTCATTGAAAATCAAAATAAGGGAACAACTCTGTTCGTAAGAACAAAGAGAAGCAGATCTATTCTATACCCGATAAGTACCAATACGCAACGGGAAGATTGCATTATTGGAGAATAAATGGATACTTTTTGATCATTCGAATGATCAATCAATCCCTTCGTTACAGTTTTTTTGAATCGACAAGAAATCATGGATTTTCACCTTTCCTTATTGAAGTGAATAAAGGATATGCATTTTTTGGTTCAATTTTTGGAATATTAGGAATACCAAAAGTATCTTTTCAACGTCCTAGAACCGAACCGAAAAGCTTGGCTTGACATATAGTGCGACTTGTCAAATATATTGGGTCATATGGGATTTACCCCTTCTCTTCCCCGATCGAGATATCTTCTGTTTCGCCGAAGAGATATTGTATTGAGTAAACCATCATTCATTCGGAGCACGAAGTAAAATTTCAATATGAA